TCAGTCATTCATTGAATGATAAATCACTACAAGTGAAGGAGATACACGATTTAAATAACGAAAGATCCAATATTTAAAAATTGTATCTAAAATGACTGGAAAAGTAGAAACAAGACCGGATATAATTTGATCATTATGAGCAAATCCAAAATCTTTGTAGACAGAACCAATCATTAATTCCCAACCGTGGGGCGAATGGAATCCTATACATAAATCAGTTAATAAAAGAATAGAAAAAGCTTTTATTGTGTCGCTTAAGTTGTATAGGAATTCTTGAAACCAAGAGTTAAGAATAACAAGTTCTTCATTACCTAGAATAGAATAACCACTTAGAATACCGAAACAGATTATATTTGTCGAGAAGTGTAAAATTGTATGGATGCGATCCTCGTTGTGCATCTTGATCAATTGGATCGTTTCTTTGTAGATTTCGATGCGAGGCTTTTGTAAATGTGTTTCCGGGTATTCCTTTATCATTTCGTCCAAACGTAAGAGTTCCTCTAAGTCTATGAATTCTTTTAGAATACTCTTTTCTTGAATATCATTCAAAAAAATTTCGGATTGCCTAGTATTCCACCAATTAGTAAACCAAGATTCCAGACTTTTATTAAATGAGAGAGAGATCCACCAAGGCAAAAATACTATAGATGCAAGATATAGAAGGGAAATTAATACTTTCTTTTTTGCCATTTTTTCGTCTGTGAATTTTAAAATTTTTAATGAACGCACCTCATTCGTCGACTCTATATGATACTAATATTTCTATCAAGCATAAGTTCTATTACAAGTCATCGATGTATTTCCGGATTTTTTTGTGATTCAGTACAGCGGTTAGTCCTTGAATTTAGAAAGAATATAGAATAAGAAAGAGCCCTCTTCAAATTAATAGTAGTCGGATTTCGAGACGAAAGAACTCCCGTTCTATCAAAATATCAAATATTTAGAAAAAAATTCTTTACTTTATGATGAAATGTTTTGTTTTGATATATGATGAATCTATCATTTAGATTTGTTACTGAATTGAGTTAAGTGGATTTACATACGCATAAAAAAAATTGTGGACATAAACAATTTCGTTTTAGAATTGTTTCATATACGTTTGCTTTGGCTCGAGTAAGCGTTCTGAAGAAACTTCAGTTAAGTTATGCTATAGAAAAAAAGATGATTCTTGAGTTTTTTATCTCTTGCAAAGTATTCATTCTTCAGTTCCTTTTTTCAAAATACTTCAATTGGTACACGCAAGAAATAGGCCAATTCAGCAGCTTTTTGCTCAATCTCTCGTGGAGTAAAATTCTCATCAGTACGAGTCAAGGGAATGGCTCCTTGTCCTTTTATTTCCATATAAAGGACACGACGAGCATAAATACCCTCTTTAATTTCTATTCTGATGGACTGAATGTCTTTCATAAGGAATCGGAGGAATATGCGACGATTTTTTCCAGGAAATCCCCAACGAAAAATACACACTATGCCCTCTTTTATATCGAATCGATCATAACCACTACCTACATTCCACGAAATTGTGCACCACAAATAGGAGCTAATAAAAAGACCAGCGATCCCATAGAAAGACATCACGATACCTTGTGGAAAAAAAATGATTTGCTGAGAAGGAAATAAAGATATAAAATTCCTACCAAAATAACTGGACGTTCCAACCAATAAAAACCCTAATGAACCTAAAAAAAGAATAAAGGCCCAACAGAAATTACTTGTTTTTCGAGACCCCGCTATAAGTTCTACCCATATACGTTCTGATCGCCAACTCATACTCTAACTAGACCTAGTTGCATTTTATTGGAATTGGGAGAATAACAAAAATAATTTTTTTTTTACTTTTTTTTGTTTCCGAAGTAACTCTCATCAACCAGCACTATTATGATGTGAACCTTTAGGGATAATTCATCGAATTTCTTAGATCCAAACTAAAATAATAACATCCCTTTCATATGATTTCCTAATACATATAGATATATTGACTTTACATTTCAGAAATTCTCCGATCTATTTGAAAATAGTTATAATTCATTTATCATGTTTACACATACATAAGAGCTTATGCCCGAAGGAAGCCGCATATTATACCATATTTTACTAAATAGATATCCGTGTTATGATCCAAGTAAGTCTTGAAAAAAAAAATATATATATAAGATTTGTCCTTGTTGTATCTAAAAAATCTTGTTTTTTTGAACATAAAGAGATAAAGAAGCCATTGCAATTGCCGGAAATACTAAGCCCACTAAAGGCACAAAAATGGAGGGGAGACTGTTGAGAGTTATCATAGAATGGGTACCTCGATTTAATATTTGTACCTGTTATTTATTGTTATATTTATTGTTTTATATTTGAACCTTATCCTTATATTGTTATAAAGATATCTTATAATTCATATATAATTGTTATATTATACTAAGTATACCTAAGTGAGTATATATATACTTAATAGGGATAGGGAGTCTATAAGTATATGTTTTAAGAAATATATATTAATTAATAA